TTGTAATTCAGGTAAGATAGGAACATAGATTACAAGGATTTGAATTCAATAAAAAAGTTGGTTGGGCTTTTCATCACATGTTTATTCTCTTCATATTCATATTGAAAGAAGTTAGTTATTTAGAAAAAACTTACGTTCCGTATTGAATTCTCAACGATGTAAAATGTATCGAAATTCGAAAGAACCTATATTCTATCTCCTATCTCTTATTCCCTATTCTTTAAATGAAATAGTTCAATTATAAATTCTCTGTGGATCTCTTATTTTCTAACCAAGAGGGGGTTTTTGATGCTATAATTGAATTCAATTAAGGGGATTAAATCTCTAAGACTCTAGGGTAAAATAAAAAATAAAAAGGGGGGGCAAGGATTTAATCTATACTTGTTTGGCTTTATACCTAGACAAGATAGTCAGCGTCTCGAAAAAAAAGGACCTTTATTTGATTTATGATTCTTATCGAATTCGGGGAGTAGGTAAAAGTTAATGAGCAGCGGAAAGTATTAAGTTCAATATCTACGTCTGTCCGAATCTTATTAATAAACAATCAAATTACATATGTAATCGATGTATTTTATTTGAACTTTATTTTTCAATAGTTCATCTTTGGCTCTAATGAATAATTGTAAATCTATGTAAAGATTGAGACAAGGGTGCTTCATCCATTTTATTCATTTTACTTTTTGATTATAGAAAGATTACTGAATCTCACATCAAATAAAATACGAAAATATATAAATATATATTAATATATTATAATTATATATAATGTTATATATAATGAGGAAACGCATAACTTATATGTATATATTGTTATCGCTCTATTTGAGTGACAATCGTTTTTTTTTGTGAAAAAATGGGGATCTTTTCCATTTTCAAATTGAAATATTTAACATAGAATGTTTATAAGAGTGAATGTTGCTCTATCTATCTGATAGATAAGAAAACCCACTATCCTATTCTTTCATTTAATTGAAAAAATCAGAATGAAAGAATAATGACTTAAATCTTCCTTTACATCAGTTTTTTTATTCTTCGATCTATCTGCTTTAAGCGATGATTATTCAATTCCAAAAGAAATAGAAATATTTCTCTTTTATGAGGATCAAACGTGGGTCGTACTGTAAAACTTTATTGAAATAATATTCAAATAAAAAATAAGAATGTCAAAGGAAGATGTAGATATTCAAAAAGAACTCGTTTATTCGTCTTATTTTTGTTTTTTTTTTTTATGATATTTCTATTTTTTTAATAGAATATTTCTTTATTAATCTCTAATATTTTTAATTATTATTAATCAAGCTTAATCAAGCATGGAGTTAAAAATAGGGGGTTAAGTTTAATTCTTGCTAAAACTTTTTCATAAAAATATCTATCTATTTATATAGAAGAAAAAAATATAGATTACTATGTAACGGATGAACCAATGATTATTCATGATTCCATAATAGAATCAATTCCATACCGGCTCCAAATTAGAGAAATGTTATGGTAAAACTTCGTTTGAAACGATGTGGTAGAAAGCAACGTGCGACTTGAAAGACATGATCCGTTGTGGATTCTTACGTCCACCATTTTTTATAGGAATGGAGGTGCTCTTGGCTCGACATCGTTTGTTCTGTTCCACTATACCCTCTCTTTTTTTGTTGGGTTGTAATGTAAATAGTTCATGATGGAGCTCGAGTAGAAAATATTGATTCATTTCTCAAGTGCAAAGATCTAGGGTTAATGCCAATCAATAAATTGGAACAACTTCGTAAATATATCTTCGATATAGAAATCGAAAAGGTTCCAAGTTTCCAACCCAAAAGGAAAATTTCTTGGAATTCATAAAACTCTTTCGATACAAAGTGTATCGCGTAGGAATCAACCGTTTGTATGATTCTTTGATAGAAAGAAAATCACAAAAGGGGTATGTTGCTGCCATTTTGACAGGATTAAGAATCACCGAAGTTATGTCTAAACCCAATGATTTAAAACAAAAAAAAGATAAAGGATCCCAGAACAAGGAAACACCCTTTCAATTGTCTCAATAACGGAACCATAATAAAAACAAATCAAAAAAAATGAAATGAAACAAATGAAAAAAGGAAGGGGTTTAAAGACCACTCAATAAAAGAAATGCCTAAAGATTTTCCTTTGAACTATTTGAGAGTTATCCAATTTGAGTTATGAGTACGAATGGTTTTTTTCTTTTTCAGGAAGGAAGAAGAAGAAAGAACTTAATCATATTGATTTAATCATTTTATATATCCATTTGCCGTTGTAATTCTATACATAAACATAAATAAAACTTTAAATCATTTTTTCTCGAGCCGTACGAGGAGAAAACTTCCTATACGTTTCTAGGGGGGGTATTATTCATCTACATCTATCCCAATGAGCCGTCTATCGAATCGTTGCAATTGATGTTCGATCCCGAAGAGAAGGAAGAGATCTTCGGAAAGTGGGTTTTTATGATCCAATAAAGAATCAAACTTATTTAAATGTTCCTGCTATTCTA